GAATCCTATTTTTTTAGAACGAGTTGAAGGAGTAGGTTTTATTAGTGGGGAAGAAGCTGTAAATTGGGGCTTGTCGGGACCAATGTTACGAGCTTCTGGAATACAATGGGATCTTCGTAAAATCGATGCCTATGAGTCTTACAATCAATTCGATTGGAAAGTCCAATGGCAAAAAGAAGGAGATTCGTTAGCTCGCTATTTAGTAAGAATTGGTGAAATGAAGGAATCTATCAAAATTATTCAACAGGCTATAGAGAAAATTCCTGGGGGCCCTTATGAGAATTTAGAAGCCCGACGCTTTAAAAAAGAAAAGAATTCAGAATGGAATGATTTTGAATATAGATTTCTTGGTAAAAAACCTTCCCCAAATTTTGAATTATCAAAGCAAGAGCTTTATGTAAGAGTAGAAGCACCAAAAGGTGAATTAGGAATTTATCTGGTAGGAGATGACAGTCTTTTCCCCTGGAGATGGAAAATTCGTCCACCCGGTTTTATTAATTTACAAATTCTTCCTCAGCTAGTTAAAAAAATGAAATTGGCTGATATCATGACGATATTAGGTAGTATAGATATTATTATGGGGGAAGTTGATCGTTGAAATGATAATAGATAGGGTAGATGTAGAAACTATCAATTCTTTTTCGAAATCGGAATTATTAAAAGAAGTCTATGGAGTGATATGGATTCTACCTATTTTGACCCTCCTACTGGGAATCACAATAGAAGTACTTGTAATTGTGTGGTTAGAAAGAGAAATATCCGCATCGATACAACAACGTATTGGTCCCGAATACGCCGGCCCCCTAGGACTGCTTCAAGCTATAGCAGATGGAACTAAGCTGATTTTTAAAGAGGATATCCTCCCATCTCGAGGAGAAATTCCTTTATTTAGCATTGGACCCTCTATAGCAGTCATATCCGTTTTATTAAGTTTTTTAGTTATCCCTTTTGGATATCATTTTGTTTTAGCGGATCTTAGTATTGGTGTTTTTTTATGGATTGCCATTTCAAGTATTGCTCCTATTGGTCTTCTTATGGCAGGATATAGCTCAAATAATAAATATTCTTTTTCAGGTGGTTTACGAGCAGCTGCTCAATCTATTAGTTATGAAATACCATTAACTTTTTGTGTGCTAGCAATATCTCTACGTGTGATTCGTTAAAAAAGGGCTTTTCCTCTAAAATCCATTGAATACTTATCTTCCTTTTCTTATTCTGTATGCAGGTCGATAAGTTAAACTAGATAGCTATATGAGTGAAACAAAACAGCTTACTAATTTGTAGTAAAAATCCAAAATCTCATTTACTACGTACAAGAAAAGTTGAAGCAAACATAAGCAGTGTAAACTCTTTACCCCAAGATTGAGATTGTTTGATTAGTCATCATATCTTGAAGCGGGCAAGAATAAAGGATTCGCGATATGGAATTCCATTACTCGAATATTTTTAGTTATTACTAGAACTTATAACCATATAAAAGAATCTATAAAAAGTTAGTGACGGATTAGGAACACTAAAGTACATAAAGGATTTGTAATGAGAGAAAAAAATCATTAGACATTTTTCCTCATAAAAGGAATCATAATAAGGACTTGAAATTCGTGGAAATGATCAAGTAGTACTTTCTTCAGATTCCGATCCAGAGTATATTCCGATTCACTTGTTAAGGAAATAGCTATCAAGAACGAATTAACCCTTTATTTCTTTTTTCTTTTTAAGCACCCCCTTCCCCGGGAAAGAAGAATAGGACAAAAGATATGTAATGCAATACAAAAAAAAAGATCTTTATTTATTCTTTCTTTTATATATATTCATACAGAATTGAATTCGTCCTGAACTAATATTCAATTCTTTTCATTTATTAATTGCTATAACGAGTGTTTTATTCCAATATTAAGTTATTACTGAATAAGAAAAAACTGTCATTTTATTATATAAAGGATAAGATCAATTCGGAAGCGCTTTTTTATTATTTTAGCAGACGGAATTGCTTTGGTCTAATTTAGGACTTTCCAATCAATTTTATCTTACCCAATTCGGTCTACGCCCGAGGGATAAGATCGAAAAGAAATAATCCTTTTTTCTGATCATAGAGGAGCCGTATGAAACTAAGGTTTCATGTACGGTTTTGGAATAGCGGTGGGAGCTGTGATGTTATCATCGACTATGATTATCTAACAGTTCAAGTACGGTTGATATAGTTGAAGCACAGTCAAAATATGGTTTTTTGGGGTGGAATCTTTGGCGTCAGCCTATAGGTTTTCTAGTTTTTTTAATTTCTTCTTTGGCAGAATGTGAAAGATTACCCTTTGATTTACCAGAAGCAGAGGAAGAATTAGTAGCGGGTTATCAAACCGAATATTCCGGTATTAAATACGGTTTATTTTATCTTGCTTCTTACCTAAATTTATTAGTTTCCTCTTTATTTGTAACTGTTCTCTACTTAGGCGGGTGGAATTTTTCTATTCCCTATATATCCTTTTTTGGATTTTTCCAAATGAATAAAATTTTGGAAATCATAATGGGTATCCTTATTACATTAACTAAAGCTTTTTTATTTCTCTTCATTTCTATCACAATAAGATGGACTTTACCCCGGCTGAGAATGGATCAGTTATTAAATCTTGGATGGAAATTTCTTTTACCTATTTCTCTGGGCAATCTCTTATTAACAACTTCTTCCCAACTAGTTTCACTATAAATAAGATAATACAATAACAGTAAGAATATCTTCAACACAAAAATTCTCTCAAACAAGAGAAAGAAACATACCTTTTTCATAGATATTTAGAATATGTTCCCTATGATAACTGGGTTCATTAGTTATGGTCAACAAACAATACGTGCCGCAAGATACATTGGTCAAGGTTTCATAATTACCTTATCCCACACAAATCGTTTACCTATAACGATTCACTACCCTTATGAAAAATCAATTACACCAGAGCGTTTCCGAGGGCGAATACACTTTGAATTTGATAAATGTATTGCTTGTGAAGTATGTGTTCGTGTATGCCCAATAGATCTACCTCTTGTAGATTGGAGATTTGAAAAGGATATTAAAAAGAAACAATTGCTTAATTATAGTATTGATTTTGGAGTTTGTATATTTTGTGGTAACTGTGTTGAATATTGTCCGACAAACTGTCTATCAATGACTGAAGAATATGAACTTTCTACTTATGATCGCCATGAATTGAATTACAATCAAATTGCTTTGGGTCGGTTACCAGTCTCCATAATGGGAGATTACACAATTCAAACAATTAGGAATTCTCCTCAAAGTAAAATAGACGAAGAAAAATCTTGGAATTCAAGAACGATTACTGATTACTAGGTACTCGGATTTTTTTGTTAGAAAAATCCAATAGTTTTTTACTAACTATAAACTATAAAGAAAAATGAATAACTACTGCGTATTAAAAATTATTCATGATTTAAAATGAGAGTAGATTTTCATGATGCGATTTCTAACTATACAATTTATATATAAATATCCTAATACCTTTTTCCTTCCTTGAATCTTTTAGTTTTAGTCAGTTCATGAAAAATTTTATACTATTAATTTCTTCTTATCCATAATGGCTTTACCCGGACCAATACATGAGATTCTTGTTCTATTTGGGGGATTTGTTCTTCTACTAGGGGGTCTAGGAGTAGTATTACTTACCAACCCAATTTATTCTGCCTTTTCGCTGGGATTAGTTCTTGTTTGTATATCCTTATTCTATTTTTTATTGAATTCCTACTTTGTAGCTGTCGCACAACTTCTTATTTATGTGGGAGCCATAAATGTCTTGATCATATTTGCTGTAATGTTTGTAAATGGCTCAGAGTGGTCTAAAGATAAGAATTATTGGACTATTGGAGATGGGTTTACTTCACTGGTTTCTATAACTATTCCTTTTTCACTAATGACTACTATCTCAGATACGTCATGGTATGGAATTCTTTGGACTACAAGATCAAACCAAATAGTAGAACAGGGTCTCATAAATAACGTTCAACAAATTGGGATTCATTTAGCAACCGATTTTTATCTTCCGTTTGAACTCATTTCCCTAATTCTTCTAGTTTCTTTAATAGGTGCAATTACTATGGCTCGACAATAAAAAATTCTTAGAATTTCAAATTTTTTAAAATAACTAAAAAATAAAACAATTTTGATTTAGTAAAATCCATCTACTGTCAACACAACAAATACTTTCTTTTCTCTTTTGTTGCGTAATTATTCTATTCTAATTAATTGAATCGGTTCAATTCTTGTCCTCATATTGAAATGAATCGAGATTGATAAGGAGTTAGTTAATGATGTTTGAGCATGTACTTTTTTTGAGTGTCTATTTATTTTCGATTGGTATCTATGGGTTGATTACAAGCCGAAACATGGTTAGAGCTCTAATATGTCTTGAACTTATACTGAATTCAATTAATTTAAATCTCGTAACATTTTCTGCTCTATTTGATAGTCGCCAATTAAAAGGAGACATTTTCGCAATTTTTGTTATAGCCCTTGCTGCGGCTGAAGCAGCTATTGGACTATCCATTCTTTCTTCCATCCATCGTAACAGGAAATCAACTCGTATCAATCAATCGAATTTTTTGAATAATTAGATATAGAATTCTCTAAACAAAGGCGCATAGCATATATAATAATATGGAACATTAAGATTAATAAAATTCGAGTCTTCTATTCTTATTTTTATTTGAGAATACCCATTTTTGAAGTAGGTTATTTCTGAGTATTCTTTTTTACTTATTCCATTTTACATTTTTGCAATTCATTGATATTGCAATATTCAAATTGCAATAATTTATATTGCAAAGATAATAGCCAATTTATTGGCTAATTTGAATTAGTATGTAGAATTCGTATAATTATGACTGTTGAAGCCTTAAATTCAAGTCTATTGGTTCTTTTCACGCTTTCTCACAAACAGATTAAAAAATATATTGCATTATTTATTAAAGTTTGGATAAACCATTGCTTCGTCTGGTGTCTACAATACATATAGCTTATATCGTAGTAATTTCATTTTTACCAGATCGAAAATTGTTATGTTGAAAAGGAAAATTTCTAGATCCAATGTCACATTCTGTAAAAATTTATGATACATGTATAGGATGCACTCAATGTGTACGAGCTTGTCCAACAGATGTATTAGAAATGATACCTTGGGATGGATGTAAAGCCAAGCAAATTGCTTCTGCGCCGAGAACCGAAGATTGTGTGGGTTGTAAGAGATGTGAATCCGCCTGCCCAACAGATTTTTTAAGTGTCCGCGTTTATTTAGGGCCTGAAACAACCCGCAGCATGGCTCTATCTTATTGATACGTTACAAAAAACTCCACTTGAATCATCTGATTCCTCTTTACCGAAGAAGCCTGTGCTCAAAATAATCGAGCATGGGCTTTTCTGGTCAAAACGTATCTTGTCTTTATTACTTTATCATGAGTTATTTTCCTTGGTTAACAATACTTGTTGTTTTGCCGATATTTGCAGGTTCATTTATTTTCCTTTTACCCCATAAAGGAAACAAAATCGTTAGGTGGTATACTATATCTATTTGTTTATTAGAATTCCTTCTAATGACTTATGCATTCTGTTATCATTTCCAATTAGAGGATCCCTTAATGCAATTAAGAGAGGATTCTAAATGGATAGATGTTTTTGATTTCCACTGGAGATTGGGAATCGATGGACTTTCATTAGGATCTATTTTATTGACAGGATTTATCACTACTTTAGCTACTTTAGCGGCTTGGCCAATTACCAAGAATTCGCGATTATTCTATTTCCTGATGCTAGCAATGTATAGCGGTCAAATAGGATTATTTTCTTCACGAGACCTTTTACTTTTTTTTATCATGTGGGAGTTAGAATTAATTCCTGTTTACTTACTTTTATCCATGTGGGGGGGGAAAAGGCGTCTATATTCAGCTACCAAGTTTATTTTGTATACTGCAGGCGGTTCCATTTTTTTATTAATCGGAGTTTTCGGTATGGGCTTATATGGTTCCAAGGAACCAACATTAGACTTGGAACGATTGATTAATCAATCATACCCCGCAACATTGGAAATACTACTTTATTTTGGCTTCCTTATTGCTTTTGCTGTCAAATTGCCAATTATACCTCTACATACATGGTTACCAGATACCCACGGGGAAGCACATTACAGCACATGTATGCTTTTGGCGGGAATCCTATTAAAGATGGGGGCATACGGATTGATTCGGATCAATATGGAATTGTTACCTCATGCTCATTATCTATTTTCCCCTTGGTTGGTAATAATAGGAGCGGTGCAAATAATCTATGCAGCTTCAACTTCTCTTGGTCAACGAAATTTCAAAAAAAGAATAGCCTACTCCTCTGTATCTCACATGGGTTTCATAATTATAGGAATTGGTTCCATAACCAACATTGGACTAAATGGAGCTATTTTGCAAATATTATCCCATGGACTTATCGGTGCTACACTATTTTTCTTAGCAGGAACGGCTTGTGATAGAATGCGTCTTGTTTATCTCGAAGAACTGGGAGGGATATCTATACCAATGCCAAAAATGTTTACTATGTTTAGTAGCTTTTCAATGGCTTCTCTTGCCTTACCAGGAATGAGCGGTTTTGTTGCAGAATTAGTAGTATTTTTTGGACTAATTACTAGTCCAAAATTTCTATTAATTCCAAAAATGCTAATTACTTTTGTAATGGCAATTGGAATGATATTAACTCCTATTTATTTATTATCTATGTTACGCCAGATGTTCTATGGATACAAGTTATTTCATGTTCCAAACGAAAATTTCGTGGATTCTGGACCACGAGAACTCTTTATTTTAATCTGTATCTTTTTACCAGTAATAGGAATTGGTATTTATCCAGATTTTGTTCTCTCGCTATCCGTTGACAGCGTAGAGGCTCTCTTATCCAATTATTATCCTAAATAATATATAATATATATTTTTTTAACTAGTTGGCTCTGCTCTATATTTCATAATGGAAAAACTAAAAAATTCCGAAAAAGTAAAAAAGTCTAATTAGATCTATTTCGAATTTTTGCGAACCCCTTTGAAGGTCTTTTCAAGGGGTTCGCAAATCAAACAAAAATGGGAAAAAGCATTCATAAAATGAATGTTTTATGTTATGTAATCATTTAGATGGTAATGTAAATGAACCATAACTATGTAAACCTATTCCTAAAAGATTGATACCAAAATAGCAGATCCAAATTATAAGAAATCCTATCGAAGCTATAAATGCGGAATTCGTACCCTTCCAATTTGGATTTGTTCTACTATGTAAATAAATAGCAAATATGGTCCAGGTAATAAATGCCCAAGTTTCCTTAGGATCCCAATTCCAATAGGATCCCCACGCCTCATTAGCCCATACTGCTCCACAAAGAATACCTATGGTTAAAAAGGTAAACCCTAGACTAATAACACGATAACTCCAAGAATCCAAACGCGCAGTTAATTGGTATTTGTAATAATTTGGAAATGAAGGAAAAGGGGTGTTTTTTGAGGCACTTCTTTTTGCATAGAAATATTCAATCTCACCAAATAAAAATCTTTTAAGTAATTTTTGATTTTTAGAAAAAAAATCAAAATTTTTTCGAAATCTAATGATTAGAAGAGCAGAGGATAATAAGGATCCGCACAAAAGAGTTGCATAGCTTAGTAACATCATACTGACATGCATCATTAACCACTGAGATTGGAGAGCAGGTACTAGTATTGTAGATTGATGCATGTCAGTTAAAAGACCTGACGTGGCAAAGCCTTGCGTTAAAATAGTACTTGGCGTAATTATTGCGCTTAACTCATTTTTAGAGTTCTGTATCTTAGGAATAGTATGAAGAATATACAGAGCCCATGAAAGGAAGATCAATGACTCATATAAATTACTTAATGGAAAATGTCCCGAAGAAACCCAACGAGAAACTAAGAATCCTGTTATAGAGAAAAAAGCAGCTATCATTCCTTTTTCTGACGAATCACGCAATCCCCTAAGTTCACGAACTAATAAGGTTATCAAATGAATCGTAATCACAATTAAAATAGTTGAGAAAGAGATATGAGTTAGTATATGTTCTAAAGTTGCGAATAGCATAAGGAGAAGGTCCCATTACAAAATTGGAAATTTCGAATTGAATCCATTTTCTAATCTATTGTATTCTTTTTCGAGAATGCCGCCACTCGGACTCGAACCGAGATGCTTGAGCACTGCTTCCTAAGAGCAGCGTGTCTACCAATTTCACCATGGCGGCTAAGCTGAAATAATAGTTAACTTAAAAGAATAATAGTTATTTTATTGCGAATCGTCGAGATTGCGAGAATCCATAGAATTTAGGAAAATTTTAATTTCATTATTAAATACAAAGAAAAGAGTTTTGTATTTTGAAAAGTTTCTAGAGTCAAAACCTTTACGCTCTTATTAATATGATTTACCGGTCCTAAACCAATAATTTTGGATAACATAGGTAGAAATTCTAAATCCTATTGTAAGAATACTCTACTTTTGATAATGGAATCCTCCTATTTTTTTATTTTAGGAGGATTCCATTATCAAAAGTTCTTTAATTTGATAGGAAAAAAGAATACTGAGGACACAATATACCAAAACTTTTGTTCTATATAACAGAATAACAGAGGGATTAGTTCTAAGAATATTGTACCCAGGCCTTCGACACATAAAAGTACATTCATTAATTAATCCAAATTATTCATTCATATTAAATAATTGGAATTTCTTTGAGACGGGTCAATTCAGATTATTCCAAAACCTGATTATTTGTTTGTTACCCAGAAAAACCTTTTGGTTTTGGCTGCTCGTTGCCGCTCAAAAATGCTCTTGATTTTGCTAAGGAATAAGATTGCACTATGGAAAAATAAGTTTTTTTCTTCCAAATATTTTTACGAATACGCTTTTTTGACATCGAAGTACGCTTTTTTGGAACTGCCATTTAAAAGGGGAATTTGTTTTTTCTAGTTGTATGTGAAAGACATCTATTGCCGCAAATCAATCCTTCTTTCTGTTTTTTCTTAGTATTTATACTTAGATACTGAAAGATAATGAAATTTGAAATTATTTTTTACTTCATTTTGTCTAATGTGGATAAGACAAGAGTTTTTCGCGTATTTTTCATATATATTTTTAACTTTGTTTTAATAATATACAATATATACAAAGATATATTATAGACAAGGGTTTTCTATTTAAATCAATTTATATATAAAATATACTCCATATAAAAATCTAAGATATGAGGCATAAGCCCTCATATAATATGGGGAGATAAAATGAAGGTAAAATTCAAATAGTTAATTAAGTTGAGAAGCTATTCAAGAATTGAATTCCAGTCAAAATAAAAAAATAAAGAGATTCTAAAACTTAGATAATTCTAGTAATTAGAATTTTCATTTTATATGAAGCAAAGAATATTGCAAAATTTCCCAGAATATAAAATTCGAATATAACTGAAATTCAATCAATCAGTTACGAAATAAGAGAACTATTTCATTTTAACAGAAAAAAAAGAATAGGAATAGAAAGTAAACTGATTCAATCTTTTTTTGTATTTTAATAAATATATTTTTTTATCTAATAAATAAATAACGAAATTCTTTGATTAACTTTTTGAATTTAAGCAACTAAACCCATTCTGAATTTTTGAATATTTTAATGGGACAAATTTTTAAAAAATAAGAATTCCAGTATTTTTTCTTATTCTTATTTTGTTTTTTAATTCCTTCAGAAAGAAATAAGAATAGGTTTGGTGAATCGGAAACAATTTTATAGAAAAAAAGAACTCTAAATTTCAACTAAAAATTGCTATTTCTTTTCTTATGGAACATACATATCAATATGCCTGGGTAATCCCTCTTCTCCCACTTCCACTTATTATGTCAATGGGGTTTGGACTTTTTCTTATTCCGACAGCAACAAAAAATCTTCGTCGCATATGGGCTTTTCCTAGTGTTTTACTCTTAAGTATAGCTCTGGTATTCTCAGTTCACCTGTCTATTCAACAAATAAAAGGGAGTTCTATCTATCAATATCTATGGTCTTGGACCATAAATAATGATTTTTCCTTAGAATTTGGATACTTGATCGACCCCCTCACTTCTATTATGTTAATACTAATTACTACTGTAGGAATCTTGGTTCTTATTTATAGTGACGATTATATGTCTCACGATGAGGGATATTTGAGATTTTTCGTTTATATAAGTTTTTTTACTACTTCCATGTTGGGATTGGTTACTAGCTCCAATTTGATACAAATTTATTTTTTTTGGGAACTTGTGGGAATGTGTTCCTATTTATTGATAGGCTTTTGGTTTACACGACCAATTGCAGCGAGTGCTTGTCAAAAAGCTTTTGTAACTAATCGTGTAGGGGATTTTGGTTTGTTATTAGGAATTTTAGGTTTTTTTTGGGTAACAGGTAGTTTAGAGTTTCGAGATTTGTTCAAAATAGCTAATAACTGGATTCCTAATAATGATATTAATTCATTACTTACTACTTTGTGTGCTTTTTTATTATTTCTTGGTGCAATTGCAAAATCTGCACAATTCCCTCTTCACGTATGGTTGCCCGATGCTATGGAAGGACCCACTCCCATTTCCGCTCTTATACACGCAGCAACTATGGTTGCTGCGGGGATTTTTCTTGTAGCTCGACTTCTTCCTCTTTTCATATCCCTACCTTTGATAATGAGTTTCATTTCCTTAGTAGGTACAATAACACTTTTCTTAGGAGCGACTTTAGCTCTTGCTCAGAGAGATATTAAAAGAAGCTTAGCGTATTCTACAATGTCTCAATTGGGTTATATGATGTTAGCTCTAGGTATAGGTTCTTATCAAGCTGCTTTATTCCATTTGATCACTCATGCTTATTCGAAAGCTTTATTGTTCTTGGGATCCGGATCCGTTATTCATTCAATGGAACCTCTTGTTGGATATTCACCAGATAAAAGTCAGAATATGGTTCTTATGGGTGGTTTAAAAAAATATGTTCCTATTACAAGAACTACTTTTTTATTGGGTACACTTTCTCTTTGTGGTATTCCACCTCTTGCTTGCTTCTGGTCCAAAGACGAAATCCTTAGTAATAGTTGGTTGTATTCACCATTTTTTGGAATAATAGCTTCTTTTACTGCAGGATTAACTGCATTTTATATGTTTCGAATATATTTACTTACTTTCGATGGGTATTTGCGTGTTCATTTTCAAAATTATAGTAGTACTAGAGAAGGTTCGTTGTATTCAATATCCTTATGGGGAAAAAGCATACCAAAAGGAGTCAATAGAGATTTTGTTTTACCAACAATGAAGAGTGGAGTTTCTTTTTTTTCACAAAATATACCCCAAATTCCTGGTAATACAAGAAATAGGATAGGATTCTTTAGTACTTCCTTTGGAGCTAAAAATACTTTTGTCTATCCTCGCGAAACTGGAAATACTATGTTATTTCCTCTTCTTATATTACTGCTTTTTACTTTGTTCATTGGATCCATAGGAATCCATTTTGATAATGGAGTAATGGATAATGGAACATTGGAGCTATCCATATTATCAAAGTGGCTAACCCCCTCAATAAGCTTTTTCGAGGAAAGTTCTTCCATAAATTCATATGAATTTATCACTAATGCAATTTCTTCTGTAAGTTTAGCTATTTTTGGTCTATTCATAGCATATATATGCTATGGATCCGCTTATTCTTTTTTTCAGAATTTGAATTTTAAAAATTCCCTTGTAAAAGGGAATCCAAAAAAGTTCTTTTTGGATCAAGTAAAAAATAAGGTATACAGCTGGTCCTATAATCGTGGTTATATAGATGTTTTCTATACTAGGATCTTTATCCTGGGTATAAGAAGATCCGCCGAACTCACGTATTTTTTTGATAAAGGTGTTATTGATGGAATTATCAATGGAGTAGGTCTTGCTGGTTTTTGTATAGGAGAAGAAATTAAATATGCAGGGGGAGGGCGCATATCGTCTTATCTATTCTTTTTTTTATGTTATGTATCCTTATTTTTATTCTTTTTTCTTCCTTAATTCATTATTCCATGAATTCCTCAAAACGAGGCTCAAAAAAATGTAAAATCTAAGACTACTATAAGACTACTAATAAAATAAGAAAAAAATTCGAACGATTAAATTACTTCTCCCGAATATCCAACTGACTTATTAATTTCTTATAACGTACTCTATTTTTCTTTGCCAAATAAGCCAGCAAACGTTGACGTTTTCCCAAAAGTCTTCGTAGACCTCTTTCCGATGAAAAATCTTTTTTGTGTAATTCCAAATGTGAAGCAAGTCTCCGTATCTTATTGGTGAAACTGAATACTTGAAATTCAACAGAACCCCTGTTTTCTTGTTTTTCTTCTTTAACCATAAATCAAAAAATTTTTCTACCTCCTTTCTTTTTCATGTATTTTTCTGATCAGGAAAAATAAAAAATTATGTCAGTTATTTTGAAGTTATTC